AAGCTAAACTTCTCTTAATATCCTTTTGAGCAAGAGCTAATGTAGCCCCTAAAAACAAAGTTATTACACCTATAAAAGCGATTACATACATTAGATAAGGGATCCCTACGAAAACAGGAAAAAGTCGAGCAACTAGAAAAATCCCCGCCGCGACCATGGTCGCGGCATGGATCAGAGCTGAAATAGGAGTAGGCCCCTCCATTGCATCAGGTAACCATACATGAAGGGGAAATTGGGCAGATTTTGCAACTGCACCAGCAAATAAAAACAAAGTACATAAAATACAAAAGAAAAGATTGACCTCATTATTTTTTATTAAGTTATTAAAAATTTCAAACAAATCACGAAAATCAAAACTGCCTGTTAACCAATAAAGACCTAAAATTCCTAATAATAAGCCAAAATCCCCGACACGATTAGTCACAAACGCTTTTTGACAAGCATTCGCGGCACTAGGTCGTGTGAACCAAAAACCTATTAATAGATACGAACACATTCCAACTAATTCCCAAAAAATATAAATTTGTATCAAATTGGAACTGGTAACTAAGCCTAGCATGGAAGTATTGAAAAAACTCATATAAGCAAAAAATCTTAAATAGCCGCGATCATGACACATATAATTATCGCTATAAATAAGAACCAAAATTGCAACAGTAGTTATTAAGACTGACATAATAGAAGTAAGTGGATCGAACAAATAGCCAAATTCTAAAGACAAATCATTATTAATAGTCCAAGACCATACATATTGATAAATGGAATTATTATTTATTTGTTGAATCGACAGCATTATCGAAAAAAACATAGCTATAGTTAACAAAGAAATACTAGAAAAAGCCCATATACGTCGAAGATTTTTTGTTGCTGTCGGAAAAAGGAGAAGTCCCACTCCTATTAATAAAGGAACTGGAAGTGGAATGAAGGGTATGAGCCATGCGTATTGGTATATATGTTCCATAATATAAAAAATTCAGTTCGAATTGCCGTTTTTTTCGTATTCATTAGTTCTTGCCGTTTTTGAAAGAAATCTCTTTAAAAGAATTTAAATAAATAAAATACAATATATATAACAATAATAATAACTTAAAATATAGGGATCTTTCTTTTTTTTTTATTCAAATCAAGAAATTCTCATTGGTCAAATAAAAAATTGTGTTAGTAAATAAAGAATATCTAAAATTGAGAAGAAAAAAATACCACTTTAGTTTATATTTAAACATCAGTGTTAATGCGTATATAGACTCCAGGATAAAAACGACTCGTAATCATAAGTTTTACTTACTAAAACTCTAAAAAATGCATAATGAAATGGGTTTATTCTATAATTTGTTCAGAATTTTTAACCCATTTTACACAAAATTTGTTTATTGTTTTACATCCCAAATCTAAAGCAAAATCGAAAAACAGTTGATATGTTTTCAACAAACTAAAAACTCAAGTCAATTTTTTAAATTAAGATTAAGGAAGTATTGGGTTTAAAAATTTATCAGCGTCGTTTATTAGGTACATATCAATTTCATTTAAATACAACACAACAAAAAGAAAATATAAACCATAGAAAAGACAAGATCAAAGGTGACATTTTTATTCATTAATTTAGTAATAAAAATTCTTAATAAAATTAATTTTGAATTTCAGATAAAATTTTTGATGAATAGATCATAGACTAGTTTGCTTCTACTAATTCAAATATTTTCTTATTTTTTCGTTTTAATAAAATGAAGAGGTTACCGTCTAGAATATAAATACATAGATAATGAATAATAAACAAAGACTTGTTTGAACAATAGATGTCTTTCACATCCAACTATACCAATGAACAATCAATTAAATTTGAAATGGCAGTTCCAAAAAAACGTACTTCTATTTCCAAAAAGTCTATTCGTAAAAATATTTGGAAAAAAAAGGGATATTGGGCGGCGTTAAAAGCTTTTTCGTTAGCAAAATCTCTTTCTACCGGGAATTCAAAAAGTTTTTTTGTACGAAAACTAAGTACTAAAAACTTGGAATAATCGGATCGGAATCGATCTGATTCAAAAACAAAGCCTAACATACCAAATTAGGATGACAAAATTATGAAGAAATTGAATTTTTTATTTTAGATTTGAAATGAAAAATTCAATTTCTTTCTAATTTAATTTAATTTAAATAGTCAATTTAGACTCTGCGTTTATTAATAGTAAAAGGAGAAAGGATCATGTTAAAAAAAAAAGAGAATCATCATCCTTTTTTTAGTCTATTTCATTTCTATTGTTTAATTCATTTTTTTTGAATACAAAAATATCTTTTTAAGAAAAACGACTTTGGTACAGTACTGAAATTCGGATACAAAAAAGTCTATTTTTATGTATTCATATTCAAAGGATCTATTTTTTTATTATTTACTCATTTTGAAATCAGATAAAGCAGTACCAAATGAAATAAAAATTTTGTGGTTTACCTGAAGATAGGTAAAAATACTATACTTAAAAGGGGCTCTAAACATAAAATACACTAAAGTCTATTGACAAATTCAAAAGGAGTACTCTAAAATTGACTTAAAATTCAATTTCAATTTGCAAATTATCCTTTATTTAATATTTCATTTTTCCAATTTTAAAATTGGAATGTTTCCGCAAACGAAATTAAAAAAGATATTGTAGTGAATTAATCTCGACGATTGAATAAAAAAAGGCTATTATGATTTAAAACAAGCCGCTATGGTGAAATTGGTAGACACGCTGCTCTTAGGAAGCAGTGCGAGAGCATCTCGGTTCGAGTCCGAGTGGCGGCATGGCATTTTTAACAATTATATAAAGAATTCAACAGCTCGATAGCCTCTAAATAAAAAAGATTAACTTTATTAAATAAATAATAATAATGAAAAATGAAATTGTCTTTCGTTTTTCAATTGATAATTTGTAATTGAGGTATTTATATATATATATATGATATTTTCTACTTTAGAACATATTTTGACTTATATTTCTTGTTCAACGGTTTCCGTTGTAATTACACTCCATTTAATAACTTTATTAGTCAATGAAAAAGGACGACTATATAATTCATTAGAAAAAGGCATGATAGTTACCTTTTTATCTATAACGGGATTATTAGTTACTCGTTGGGTTTATTGGAAATATTTCCCATTAAGTGATTTATATGAATCATTAATCTTCCTTTCCTGGAGTTTTTACATTATTCATATGATTCCATATTTTAAAAAACAAAAAAAGAATTTAAGGGCAATAACTGCACCGAGTGCTATTTTTACCCAAGGGTTTGCTACTTCAGGATTTTTAACAGAAATGCATCAATCTTCAATATTAGTACCCGCTCTTCAATCCCATTGGTTAATGATGCACGTAAGTATGATGGTACTCGGTTATGCAGCTCTTTTATGCGGATCATTATTATCAGTAGCACTTCTAATCATTCTATTTCCAAAAGATATAATAACGTTTTTTTATAAAAGAAAGCTTTTATTAATCTTAAATAAGTCATTTTTATTCAGTGAGATTCAGCACATGAACAAAAAAGGCAATATTTTCGAAAGTGTTTCACCCCTTTCTGTTAAAAATTATTACAGGTCTCAATTGATTGAACAACTAGATCAGTGGAGTTATCGTGTTATTAGTTTCGGATTTATGCTTTTAACCATAGGTATTCTTTCAGGAGCCGTATGGGCCAATGAAGCGTGGGGATCATATTGGAATTGGGACCCAAAAGAAACGTGGGCATTTATTACTTGGACTGTATTTGCAATTTATTTACATATTAGAACAAATAAAAAGTTGCAGGGTGCAAATTCTGCAATTGTTGCTTTTATCGGCTTTCTTATAATTTGGATATGCTATTTTGGAGTTAATCTCTTAGGAATAGGCCTACATAGTTATGGTTCATTCATATTAACACTTAATTAAATTGAAGAGAGGACGCTACAAATACAAACATAAAACAAAGCATTTCTTATAAACTTATAAACAGGCGAGAACCATTTAAATGGTTCTCACAAACGTCAAGCATGCCCGATTATAAGTCTAATTCCGCTGTTCTTCTTCCCAATATAAAGATAAAGAAGACTGCTTTTTCATTTCATTAAATTAAACTTATCTATAAAAAAAGTTTGATAAAATAGCTTCTACCTTCTCAGCGGATAATGAAAGAACAAAATCTGGATAAACGCCAACACTTAGTACTGGTAGAAAGATAGAAGTCGAAATAAACAATTCGCGTGGTCCAGAATCAACAAAATAAGAGTTTGTAATATTAAGTAACTTATATCCATAAAACATTTGACGTGACATAGATAATGAATAAATAGGAGTTAATATCATTCCAATGGCCATTCCAAAAATAATTAATATTTTTGGCATTAAAAGTAATTTTTGACTAGTAATTATTCCAAAAAAGACTAGTAATTCCGCAATGAAACCACTCATGCCCGGTAACGCAAGGGATGCCATTGAAAAGCTACTGAATAGTGTAAAGATTTTTGGCATTGGAAGAGCTATTCCCCCCATTTCGTCGAGATAAACAAGACGTATTCGATCGTAACTAGTCCCCGCTAAGAAAAAAAGCGCAGCACCAATAAATCCATGAGAGATTATTTGTAAAATGGCTCCATTAAGTCCCGTTTCAGTTATAGAACTAATTCCTATAATTATAAAACCCATGTGAGATACAGAGGAATAGGCTATTCTTTTTTTTAAATTCAGTTGTCCAGAAGATGTTAAAGCTGCATAGATTATTTGCATTGTGCCTATTAGTATCAACCAAGGAGAAAATATCGAATGAGCATGAGGTAATAATTCCATATTGATACGAACTAACCCATATGCCCCCATTTTTAATAAAATGCCCGCTAGAAGCATACAAGTACTGTAATGGGCTTCCCCATGCGTATCTGGTAACCATGTATGTAAAGGTATAATTGGTAATTTGACAGCAAAAGCAATCACAAATCCAATATAGAATATTATTTCTAATGCCAAGGGATACGGGTGATTTACCAATGTTTCCAAATTTAAGGTAGGTTCAGGAGAACCATATAAACCAACACCGAGAACTCCCATTAATAGAAAAATAGAACCCCCCGCCGTATACAAAATAAATTTAGTAGCGGCGTAGAGACGTTTCTTTCCTCCCCACATGGATAAAAGAAGATAAACAGGAATTAATTCGAATTCCCACATTACGAAAAAAAGTAAAAGGTCTCGGGACGAAAATGATCCTATTTGACCACTGTACATTGCTAACATCAAAAAGTGGAATAATCGGGAATCCCGAGTAACTGGAAAAGCTGCTAAAGTAGCTAAAGTAGTGATGAACCCCGTTAGTAAAACGGGTCCTACCGAAAGTCCGTCTATTCCTAATCTCCAGTGAAAATCAAAAAAGTTGATCCATTTATAATCTTCTGCCAATTGGATTAATGGGTCGTCCGGTTGGAAATGATAACAAAATGCATAGGTTGTTAGAAGTAGCTCTATCGTAGCTATACATAAAGTATACCACCTAATTACCTTATTTCCTCTCTGAGGAAGAAGAAAAATAAAAGAACCTGCAAATAGGGGCAAAACTACAATTGTTGTTAACCAAGGAAAAGAGTTCGTGGTAAAAACAAGATACACTTGGGCCAAAAAAACCCGTAACCGAAAAATTAGAATCTTCGGTTACGGGTTTTTGTCAGTAAAAAAATCCAAATTGAATAAACTAAATGGATTCAAATGACATTTTCAGGAACATATCAATAAGCTAGGCCCATGCTCCGAGTTGTTTCATGCCATAAATAAACTCTAACGCTTAAAAAATCTGTTGGACAAGCGGATTCACATCTCTTACACCCAACACAGTCCTCTGTTCTTGGAGCGGACGCTATTTGTTTAGCCTTACATCCGTCCCAAGGTATCATTTCTAATACATCTGTGGGGCAAGCTCGAACACATTGAGTACACCCTATACATGTATCATAAATCTTTACTGAATGTGACATTGGATCTATAATTTTTTGAATTTCATTAATTTGAATTTTCGATCTAGTTCTAGTAAAGGAAATTAAATACATATTTAAATACCAGACGAATCAATGATTTACCAGAATTTTGTGACTCACTTTATTTCTGGATTGGATTGGTGACTTATTAAAAAAAAAAGAGGTTCAAAGTACTTTTATTTCTTACATTTAAAAAGTATGTTCTACCTTAAAGTGGGATACCTAATAATCTAAATGAATATTAAAATTTTTATTTCTAGTTATATAGTTATAATAATATAATATATAGAATATCATCATACTACTAATATTAATTAGTCTAATATATAGAACAAAAAAACGACTATTTATTCAATAAATTCGATTGATTGATACGAATTGATTTTCTGTTACGATAAATTGACGAAACAATAGCAAGACCAATAGCTGCTTCAGCGGCAGCAATAGCTATCACAAAAATTGAGAAAATGTTTCCTTTTAATTGGCGACTATCAAAAAAATCCGAAAATGTTACAAAATTTAGATTAACTGCATTCAATATAAGTTCAAGACACATAAGAGCCCGAACTAAATTACGACTCGTGACTAATCCATAGATTCCGATAGAAAACAAATACGCACTCAAAGCAAGTACATGTTCGAGCATCATTGACCAACTCCTTATCAATATAAATTTATGAATCGGAACAAAAATTAAAACCATTGGATTGACTCGAATACGATAAGTTCAATTCAAATCAAATCAAATCAAATATAAGAAATTAAAAGAACAAAACTATGTTAGTAATTAAGAAATTGAATAATAAGTTTCTAAACCAATTAGAATACAATTGGATGTAAATGGATATGAGAAAATCGACTTTTTGTGATTGCTGGTTTTATTGACGCGCTACAGCAATTGCGCCTATTAAAGCAACTAAAAGAATTATTGAAATGAGTTCAAAGGGAAGAAAAAAATCTGTTGATAAATGAATTCCGATTTGTTGACTAGTAGTTATTAAATCGTGTTCGAGAATCTGGTTTGATTTTGTCGTCCAAATAATACCATACCATGACGTATTTAGAATCGTAATAATTAATGAAAGAAAAAGACTTGTACAAATAAACGCAGTAACTTTGTCCCCAACAGTCCACAGACGCAAATTTGTATCATATTCTGGCCCATTCATGAACATTACAGCAAATATTATTAAAACATTTATAGCTCCCACATAAATAAGGAGTTGTGCAGAAGCTACAAAATGCGAATTGGCTAGAATATAGAATAAAGATATACAAACAAGAACCAATCCTAACGAAAAGGCCGAAAAAATGGGATTTTTAAATAATACTACTCCTAGACCCCCTAATATAAGACCTGTTCCCAGAAAGACTAAAATAAAATCATGTATTGGTCCAGGTAAATCCATTATATTATATATAAAATAAGAGATAAAAAAATCAGAATGTTTCATGATTTTATTGAATTGAACAAGAATAAGGGATTCATGCGTTCCTAATTATAAAATCCCAATGTGTACGAATTTATCCGGGTAAAATGATTGGATCCATTGCATTATTTTTTTTATTTACAAATAAAAAAATCGTTAACCAGATTTTCAATACAAATTTTTTCACCAATCAATAGACTGGCAAATAGTTGCAATTAAAAATGATTGACCACAAAAACCGACACTTTTTGATTTAAAATTGACTATTTATATTTCAGTTTTATTGGAAAAGGGAATAAAGAAACTTTAAAAAGTTATTCATTTAGTAAACTAATTAGGAAGTTTTTTTAATCACGATATTTTTTTTATTTGAGGTGAATTCAAAATGGGTCGAATTGTGTAATCATCCGTTATTGATATTGGTAAACGACCCAGAGCAATTTGATTATAATTTAATTCATGACGATCATAAGTAGAAAGCTCATACTCTTCAGTCATTGATAAACAATTTGTTGGACAATACTCAACACAATTACCACAAAATATACAGATTCCAAAATCAATACTGTAATTAAGTAATCGTTTTTTTCTAAGATCTGTTTTCAATTTCCAATCAACAATAGGTAAATCTATAGGACATACACGAACACATACTTCACAAGCAATACATTTATCAAACTCAAAGTGTATTCGACCACGAAACCGCTCTGAGGTGATCAATTTTTCATAAGGATATTGAATAGTTACAGGTAAACGGTTGGCATGAGATAGGGTAATCATAAAACCTTGGCCGATGTACCTTGCCGCGCGCACTGTTTGTTGACCATAATTGATGAACCCGGTTATCATAGGGAACATATATTAAATATCAAAATAAAAAATAAGATTTTGTTTCTTTTTCTTGTTTGATAAAAATTGGAACTATAGTAAATAGAAAATATTATCTTTTTTATAAAGAAAGGAGTTGGGAAGAAGTTGTTAATAATAGATTACCTAAAGAAATAGGTAAAAGAAATTTCCATCCAAGATTTAATAATTGGTCCATTCTCAGTCTAGGTAAAGTCCATCTTGTTGCGATAGGAATGAACAAGAACAAAAATGTTTTCGCTAATGTAATGAAAATACTAAATGTCGTTCCAAAAACTCCCACCACTTTATTCATTTCAAAAAACTCCGGAATGAATATGTCAGGAATAGATAAATCCCAACCACCCAAGTAAAGAATTGTTACAAATAATGAAGAGACTAACAGATTTAGATAGGAAGCAACATAAAATAAACCAAATTTAATACCGGAATATTCGGTTTGATAACCTGCTACTAATTCTTCTTCTGCTTCTGGTAAATCAAAGGGCAATCTCTCGCATTCTGCTAAAGAAGAAATTAAAAAAATGAAAAATCCTATAGGTTGTCGCCACAAATTCCACCCCAAAATACCATATTTTGACTGCGCTTCAACTATATCAACTGTACTTGAACTGTTAGATAATTATAGTCGACGAGAAGATCACTCTTGTCATCGCTATTACAGAACCGTACATGAGATTTTTATCTCATACGGCTCCTCTAGCGCCATAAATAAATCTAAGGATTGATTCGATATTCTTTACTTAGGATAGCAAAAGTCCAAATAAACCGAAAGATCCTGAATTAAACCAATGAAATTCTGTCTGCGATACTATAAAAGTGCTTCAGAATTGATCTCATCCTTTGACTGACAAAAGGTTTGTTGAGTAATAACTTAATCCTTGAATAAAATACTACTTTAGTATGAATAAAAAAAATATCACTTTAGTTTAAAAAAAAGGCTTAAAAGGTCGTTCATGACTTATGCCATAATAAAAATGGCATTTTTATTAAAATGGCATTTTTATTAATATGTCTCTCTAAAACTATATATTTTTTTTCGTCCATTGTATTTATATTTCTTTTGTTAGGCTTAAAAAAAGTAAAAGGATTACTTCGTTCCTGATAGTTATTCACTTAATGGGTGGATAGGAGCATACTCTGGATCGGAATTTGTGGGAGTACTACTTGATAATTTCTACCAATTTAAAGCCTCAATTAGTCTTTCTTTTATGTCAATTTAGGATAACTTCCATAAGTTATATTACGAATCCTTTGTGTACTTTGGTGTTCCTAATCATCCACTTTTTTTACTCAATCTATATGGTAATATGGTTAGTAAAAACGCCATAAAATCAGTCTTTTCAACCCGCTTCAAGTTATAATTACTAATTAATTAATTAATCTTGGGAGTACACAGTCTTTATTACTTATGTTTATTTACGTTTAATCCTTGTACCTAGGAAATGAGATTTTTTTTACTGCAAATTTAGAAGCGGTTTTTTTCACTCATCTAACTATCTAGTTTAATTTATCAACCCTATGCTGGTGAATAAAACAATGAAGATTCTAGTTAATAAGTTGCTTAGAAATTTCACTTTTTTCTTAGAAACCTAAAATGTAAGGCTTATATCTTAACGAATCGCACGTAGAGATATTGATAACACACATAGAGTTAATGGTATTTCATAACTAATTGATTGGGCAGCAGCCCGTAGACCACCTAAAAAGGAATATTTATTATTTGAGCCATATCCTGCCATAAGAAGTCCAATTGGAGCAATACTTGAAATAGCGATCCATAAAAAAACACCAATACTGAAATCGGCTAGAACAAGGTGATAACCAAAAGGAATTACTGCATAACTTAGTAGAATTGATATGACGGCTATAGAGGGGCCAATACTAAATAAACGTGTATCCCCCCTAGATGGAAGAAGGTTTTCTTTCAAAAGTAGTTTTGTTCCGTCTGCTAAAGCTTGAAGAATTCCCAAAGGACCGGCATATTCAGGTCCAATACGTTGTTGTATACCCGCGGATATTTCTCTTTCTAACCATACGATTACCAGTACGCCTATTGTGATTCCCAATACGAGAATCAAAATAGGGAAAAGTATCCATATAGCCCCAAAAATTTCTTTTAAGGATTCCAATCTGTAAAAAGAATTGATATTTTGTATTTTTGTTGTATCAATTATCATTTCAACGATCAACTTCTCCCATAATGATATCTATGCTACCTAATATCGTCATAATATCAGCCAATTTCATTTTTTTAACTAATTGAGGAAGAATTTGTAAATTGATAAAACCGGGCGGGCGAATTTTCCATCTCCATGGAAAAACACTCTGATCTCCTATCAAAAAAATACCCAACTCTCCCTTTGGGGCTTCGACTCTCACATAAAGTTCTTGTTTCGACAATTCAAAAGTAGGCGACGGCTTTTTACTAATGAATCTATATTCAAAATCACTCCATTCAGGATATTTTATCCTATCAAAGCGTCGAATTTCTAAATTCTCATAGGGACCCCCTGGAATTCCTTCTAGAGCTTGTTGAATAATTTTTATGGATTCTGCCATTTCACCTATTCGTACTAAATAACGAGCTAATGAATCCCCTTCTTTTTGCCATTGGATTTCCCACTCCAATTCGTCATAACACTCATAATTATCAACTTTACGAAGATCCCATTGTATTCCGGAAGATCGTAGCATTGGTCCTGATAAGCCCCAGTTTAGTGCTTCTTCTTCACCAATTACACCGACTCCCTCAACTCGTTCTAAAAAAATAGGATTTCGCGTAATCAATTGCTGGTATTCAGCAAGTCCCGTTAAAAAATACTCACAAAAATCTAAACACTTATCTATCCACCCATAAGGTAGATCGGCAGCTACTCCTCCAATACGAAAAAAATTATGCATCATTCTCATACCAGTTGCCGCTTCAAATAAATCATATACTAATTCGCGTTCTCTGAAAATATAGAAAAAGGGGGTTTGCGCACCAATATCTGCCATAAAAGGGCCGAGCCATAACAAATGAGAAGCTATGCGGCTTAACTCCAACATAATAACTCTGATATAGCTAGCCCTTTTAGGTACTTGAATATTTCCCAATTGTTCGGGTCCATTTACAGTTATTGCTTCTGTGAACATAGTAGCTAAATAATCCCAACGTGTTACATAAGGCAGATACTGTATAATTGTTCGGTTTTCTGCAATTTTCTCCATCCCTCTGTGTAAATAACCCAAGATTGGTTCACAGTCAATAACATCTTCACCGTCTAAAGTAACAAGAAGTCGGAGAACGCCATGCATTGATGGGTGGTGAGGGCCCATATTGACTATCATCAGGTCTTTTCTTTTAGTTGGTACAGTCATAAGTTGTGCCCCGATTCATTCTTTCATGAATTCTTGTTTCCATAAATTGCTGAAAAAAATTCATCAAAATTCAAGATCTACTAAAATCAAATAATTTTTAAAAACTCTTAAAACTAACGCGTTTTTCGCTCTCGAATGTTCAATTGACTTATTAAATCTTTATAACGTACTCGATTTTTGTTTGATAAATAAACCAGTAGTCCTTGGCGTTTTCCGAGAATTTTTCGGAGACCTCTCTGAGATGAATAATCTTTTTTATGCAATTCCAAATGTGAAGTAAGTCTTCGTATCTTATTAGTAAAACAGAAAACTTGAAATTCAACAGATCCCCTGTTTTGTTCTTTTTTTTCATACGAAATCCCGGATATAACTGGATTTTTGTTCATAAATTCTTAAACTTCCTTACTTTTTAGATTTCCAAAATATGTAATTTTCACGATCAGAAATAATAATGCCAGCTTTTTCAACTTAACCTGGTATAAACATTTCCTTCTTTTTGCTGGTGATTCCTTTATGGATCTAATTGATACGTCATCAAATTTATATCATATACCAGAATTGAAACCAAGATGCGTGTGCATCTATTTATCTAGCAGAGATATAGGGAATAAATAAATTTATCATAAATGCATTTTAAATCGTGGATACATATGTATTCTTAATATACTAAAGCGACTACCATTATTCGTATCAAACCAATAACGGTTCATACAGGCTAAATCTTCTAATCTATAATTAGACCAAAAAAAGGCTTTTAATTTTCTAACTGGATTGCTTTCACACTTAAGATCTTTATTTTCATCACAAAATTGACTACAATTTTTTATCTGAGTCCTGTTGTAAAATACTGTATTCCTATACATACCCTTATTTTTAGTTGAATTCAAACAAATTAGAATTCGCAATTCTCTACGACGCCTAGGTGATAACATATTTTCAAGAGCAGGTAAATCAAAATGGGTTTTGTCTCGATTTTTCATCAGCGTTTGATATCTTGGAACGCATTCATCCAGATTCGGCTTATCAATATTATCGACGTTTCGTTTTTGATTTTTTTGCTGTTTACTCTTATGAATCAATGAAATAGCTATGGTTTGATATAGAAAAAATGGCCCATCGCCCTTTACAGACAGACGAATGGGTTCAATAATCAATATCCCTCTTTTTATCAGTTGTGTAAGAGTTAAATCTTTTTGAATAAGCATTATATTGAGACTTATTTCTCTTCTTTCAATCGAGGATATTGTAATTTCTTTTGGATTTTTCAATCTAAGGAGGAGACAGTAGATTTTTATATTATTGATCAATTTTTGATTCAAAGAATCATCCCATCTCAATTGAAAAAGTAAATACCTTTTAAGGAAGAAATCGAGTTCTGCTTCAGTACTACTCTTGTCTTGTTTTTTTTTGCTACGGTTTTTAATATCTGATCCTATATCATTTTCTTGAATATCTTTTTGGTGATTTGAGATAACAGATTCATAATTTTTGTGACCATAAGATTCGGGATCTCTTTGACTTACGAGTTCTTTTTGGTCTTGATTCCTATTTTGTAATTCAACAGATTTTTTAATATTTGATATTATAGATATAGATGTTGTAAAAGGATTCCCTTTTTTCGTTCTATTTTTTTTTTGCTTTTCAGTAAAATCACTGCCATTACAATTTGAAAAAAGTAAATTTATTGGTATAACCCATGGTTTGAGTTTATATGTATTATAAAGTAAGAAAAATTCGGGGAAGAACCAAAATTCTAGATTCCATATGGGACGACTTAATATTTCTTCATTCATCCCCATCCAATCAAAAAAAAAAAATGCCTTATGAGATTGTGTTATTTCGTGAGAAATTGTGCGATAAAAAAGATCTTTCGGTTCAATTTTATCAACAATTTTATAATTGTTAGGTTTAGTCTTAGTATTGTCAGTATTACTATTGATCCAAGCCTCCATGTCTATTTTTTTTATAAAAAAAAAAGGGCTTGTTTTACAATAAAAATGTTTTCTATCTGTATTTTTTTCTATATCCAGAATATTTTTTATTCCTAAATAATTACTGATAGGGATATTCCACCATACATCAATTAATTTGTCTTTAGGTATGTTGTAATTATAAGTATAAGAAATTTCTTGATTTTTAGTTCCTTGTAATAGTTCTCCATATGAATCCTTTTTATGGTCATAAAAAAGAGAATTATATGCTAAAATAGAATATCTATAGTTTTTTTTATAATTCTCTTTTTGATCGAGCAATAAACAAAAAAGATTTTCTGAATTTTTTCTTTTTTTGAAATTCAATAATTGGCCTTTTTTATATGAATTCCATTTATTTTTTTGTAAATTTTGCTTTTCAACCTCACAATGTTTAGTAACTCGATTGCACGATTTTTCGGGTCCTAATTGAGACCATTTTATCTCAGATAAATCGTATTGATAATTTCTTTTTAATGTTACCAAGTTTTTATTCAGTTCAGAACTTGGAAGTTTTTTCGTCTTTAACTTATCAGTAGTTATTCCTTGTGTTCTAAAAAAATTTTGGATTTCTTTTTTCAGAAATAAAGACGTTCCGTGATACTGAAGAATAGACTTTAACTTAAACTTATATAAGACTTCGACTTGTGATAATTTATACAATACATAGGCTTGTGACAAAAACGAAAAATCCGAAAGAATCTTTGCGTTTTTTTTTATATGGCTAATCAAAGCCAAAAGTGATTTTATAAATTGAATTTTTTTTTTATTTCTTTTTTCAATCCTTTCTTGTTTTTTATTAGTAATGGGTTTTTCACTTAAATTTTTTGTTGATTCAAACAAAAGTTGTATATAAATTCGGGGAATATTAATAATATATAGAAATATATCTACAGATATTCGTTCCCTAAAAAATTTTATCAAAATTTTTGATTTACGAATTAAGCGAGTATTTCTTCTTTTTAATATATAACTAATATCTTGGGGTGATTCTAAATTTTGAGTACCATAAAGTCTTTTGTTCGGCTTAATAATGCATTTTTTAGTTTGGAATCTTTGTTTTTTTTCTTTTGTAATTTTTTCTATTTGATTTTGGATTGTTCTTGTTCTATTAGTAAGATCTCTCTTTGTTTGGTCTTCCACTGAATCGATAAAATTTGTCTGATTCATGACTAGGGTTTGAATGGCTGATTCATAAACCATGTGATTAGGGATTGTCGAATCTTTTTCTTTTTTTAGTTCACTAGATTCTTCTTTAAAGTCAAATAATAGAGTTGGACTTACCGTGGAAAAAATTGTTCTTAGTTTTTTAAAAAAAAGAAGTGTTTTAGTAATCAATTTTATTGTTTCATTTGGAACCTTTAGAAAAAATTCTATTTTTTCTTTGATAATTTTTAAAAATCGAAACCATTTCTTTGTAAACTTTCTAATTTTTTTTGCAAGTTCTTTAAAAATAGGTTTAAAAAAAGAAGGGCGTTTGCGAGGGGAACCAAAAGGAAGTTCAGTTTCCATTCCCCAAACTGTTAAAAAACAAAAATTATCTTTTTGATTTTGTTCTTGTTTTTTCATTTTTTCTTGATAAGAAGGTCTTATCATTGATCTGTGCCAAGGTTTTATACAGAAAGGAAATAGTATCTTTATCTGAATACCATCTTTTAACCAGTTTTTGGGAAATTCTGTTTCTGATAACTGAACACCATTATAGGTACATTTAACATGCATTTCGTTATTCCACTCTTCGAAATCCTCCGACCACTCAGGAAGTTGGAATAATAATATACGACCCATATTTTTTGTTATTAGAAATAGAGGTAATAGAACATATTTTCTAAGAATTGATTGAGTTACTAACATCAAACCTCTTATTATTTGAGCAAATGGAATGGTATCCCAGGCTTCAGCTATTTCTATCCGTCCTTTTTCTTTTATTTTTTCTTCTTCTTTTTTATATTCTTTTTTTTTATATTCATTATATTTTTCTTCTTCTTTATAATCAGAAATTTTAAATTCTTTAGTTTTTCCTCGATAATTTTTAAAAATTTGTTTAGTTAATTTTGAAATGTTAAAAGAAGATTTATCTATTCTATCTAAAAAAAGAGGTGAATGTATATTTGCTTGAAATAATTCCCCAATAACTATTTTACGTCTTTGAACCCGCAGGGAACCTTTGATTATGTCTCGACGAAAATCGGATTGTTGTGAATACCGTATCAAAGCTATTTCTTCTGCTTGATCAGCATTTTCTTCATTATCAGTAAAAATAACTACATTTTTAGCTTTTCTTGAGCGAATTTGATGATCTGTTGGTACGTTGTCTTCATTTTGTCTTTCGTGCTGTTCTAACTCATCAATTAATTTGTATGACCATCGTGGGACTTTTTTTATTAATTTTTTATTTTTTTTTAGTCCTATGATTGCATCAACTAAAAATTGGACAAATTGTTCTTCATCTTCTGGAAGTAAAGAACTTCCTTTCAGATTGAATGGTAATTCCCCAGCAAATTGACTCATTAAAGGCCTGACATGCCTAATTTCTTTTGATATTGATTTTTTATTAAATGTATCTTTTTTATGTTCAAATTCGTGGTAATTATAATCATTACGAAGAATACTATGAATCTTATTTATAAAAATTCCATCTATCCCATTTTTGGAGGGTGAAAAGCATTTTTTTATTATTCCACGATAGAATCCATTTAAGAAAGGATCATTTCTTTTTGGCAAATATTCCTTTTTCGTTTTCTCATTGCATAATCGACTTTTTTTATCGAGTACATCTATATAAAAAAGTCCTTTGTCTAGAACTGCAATTCTATTAGCAAATTCATTGCTTAAGCTGTTTTTTTTTTGTTCATTGGTATAAATCCAATAATTGTATAGTTCATCATATAAGAATTTTTCTGTTGTAGACAAAGAAATCTTTCTTTGTATCATTTCCCAGAAAATTGATAAACTGGGTGGATATGTAAAAGAAATTCTTCGTTTTCCATCATTTTGACATGTATAAAAAAAATATTGTGACATTTCATTTCTTACCGCATTTTCAAATCGATTGTTTTTTATATATCGCGTTGGACGATTCCAACGTTTATAGTCGAAAAGAAGAGAAAGAAGGGGTTTTTCAAACCAGAATAATTTTTTCTTTTCTTCTTTAAGTATTTCTAACTTCGAAATATCTTGATTGCCAGAATAAGAAGTTGGGCGATTTTTATAGCATGCTTCTTTTAAGTGCAAGTGGAATTCATCCTTTGTTTTGTCTTTTCCATTCACTCGGATCTTTTCCGTTTCATCCATTTTGTCCGGATCCTCCTTTTCTTCCGAAAAAAGGGAAGGAGAAGGATCTTCTTCGGTGAATCCCTCTTCTTCCTGTTTAGTCTCCTTCGTTTCGGACGTTTTTTCTATTTCTACATCTGTTTCTTCCTCACTTTCTTTCGTTTCTGAGGTTTCTTTCAGTTTCTTAGTAAAAATGGGTGACGGCATTCTGCCTAAATAGTATACACAGGTAATAAATAAGAGAATACTAAAGATTCGAGCCATAGAATTTCTCAATTCTGACACAAGATACTTATTAGATCGAATAAGTACATTAGATCTAATAGAATGATTTTGCTGTATCCAAACTAATACCAACCCAACCCATTTCATGAATAAAATGTGACCAATTAACCAACCAACAAAACTACTTGTTACAAATAACAGCTTGTTGTTGCATCGAAACATATAAATGTTTACTAATCTGGCTAACATTGAACTTGGTAAAATGAAATGGTTGAATAATTGAAAAATGAGATTATTCAGGAATACACATTGAAGGCTGAGATTACGCATTGAATTTCTGCTAGTAGATCCATAATCAAAAAAGTGTTTGTGATTGTTCCAGAAGAAATGAAACAAAA